TTAAAGGATACAGATAAATGGAAAGGTGAGAGAAAGAAAAAAATGAATATAAATATAAAAGATATATGATTCCAATATAATATGTAAGGTCTTTGAAACATTTCATAAACGACAACAGTATACTCAAGCATTAATAAGGATTCCCGAATAATTAATTATATGAGATGAATCTGTTCATAGAAAAAAGTATGAGCTTCAAGCCAATAAAGACTAAGGAGGTTGGCTCAAGAACTAAAGCTCCGTTGTAAAAGGCAGGCCTAACCATTAATCAAGAAGCGATGGGAACGATGTAACCCGTGAATACATAAGATTCAATTGAAAAAAAAATCCTGATGATTCAGTGGGAAGGATGGCGGAACGAACCAGAACTAAATTCATATATTCTTTAAATATGAAAAACTAGCTCTACAATTGAAATAGAGAAAGAGTAAATATTCGCCCGCGATAAAATTTTTTATCAAATTAAGGAATCCCTAAGAATCTGTTGATTCATTGGATTATTCTGTGTATATCTTAATTCTATCTCTTATTCATTTTCATTTTTTCAATCGCGAGGAGCCGAATGAGAAGAAACTCTCACGTTCAGTTCTGAAGTAGAGATGGAATTCTGTAAATAACCATCCACTATAACCCAAAAAGAACCAGATTCCGTAAACAACATAGAGGAAGACTGAAGGGAATATCTTATCGAGGCAATCATATTTGTTTTGGAAGATATGCTCTTCAGGCACTTGAACCCGCTTGGATCACGTCTAGACAAATAGAAGCGGGGCGACGAGCAATGACACGAAATGCACGTCGCGGCGGAAAAATATGGGTACGTATTTTTCCAGACAAACCGGTTACAGTGAGGCCTGCGGAAACTCGCATGGGTTCGGGGAAAGGGTCGCCCGAATATTGGGTAGCTGTTGTCAAACCAGGTCGAATACTTTATGAAATAAGTGGAGTAGCAGAAAATATAGCCCGAAGGGCGATCACAATAGCGGCATCTAAAATGCCTATACGAACTCAATTCATTATTTCAGGATAGAAACTAGAAACATAGAACCAAAGGAGATAGATCTTTTTTTTTGACAAATAATATTTCTTTTTCTTTTTAGTCCTTTTCATTTATTTTTGCATTAAAAAAACGTACAAAAAATATGATTCAACCTCAGACCTATTTGACTGTAGCAGATAACAGCGGGGCTAAAAAATTGATGTGTATTCGAATCATAGGAGCTAGCAATCGTCGATATGCTCGTATTGGCGATGTTATTGTTGCTGTGATTAAAGAAGCAATACCCAATTCGCCCTTAGAAAGATCCGAAGTAATAAGAGCTGTAATTGTACGTACCTGTAAAGAACTCAAACGTGATAACGGTATCATAATAAGATATGATGACAACGCTGCAGTTATAATTGACCAAGAAGGAAATCCAAAAGGAACTCGAGTTTTTGGTGCGATTGCCCGGGAATTGAGACAAAACTTTGCTAAAATAGTTTCATTAGCTCCTGAGGTATTATAAGAATAATAAATATACCATTTGAATTTAAAGTAGACTATATATCACGTATATACCTTTCGTTTTCAAAATTTTTTATGTTATAAATAAAAAAAAAACATGTTGATTATATCCAAATTTGGAGACACCGCTGATTTGAATTCATCATGGGTAGGGACACTATTGCTGATATAATAACCTCTATACGAAATGCTGACATGAATAGAAAAGGAACGGTCCGAATAACAGCGACTAATATCACCGCAAACATTGTTAAAATACTTTTACGAGAGGGCTTTATTGAAAACGCGAGAAAACACCAAGAAGGAAACAAATCTTTTTTGGTTTTAACTCTGCGACATATAAGAAATAGGAAAGGACCATATAGAAATACTTTATATTTAAAAAGAGTCAGTCGACCTGGTCTACGAATCTATTCTAACTATCAAGGAATTCCTAAAATTTTAGGCGGAATGGGAATTGTAATTCTTTCGACCTCTCGCGGCATAATGACAGATCGGGAAGCTCGCCGAGAAGGAATTGGCGGAGAAATTTTATGTTATATATGGTAATCCCGCTAATATCTGAATTAGATCAAAAATGGCCTATATTGTGAACAAAAAAAACAAAGGACAGCTTATCTAATATCTTTTTGATACGTTAAAGAGGTTTTTGCATAGAATGAAAGAACAAAAAAAGATTAAGGACGATTTGATTACTGCATCACTCCCTAACAGCATGTTTTGGGTTCATTTAGATAATGAAGATGTGATTCTAGATTATATTTTCGAAAAAATACGACGGAATTCTATACAGATCCTACCCGAGGGCTTGAGATAAGCCTTTGTGATTGAACCAGAGGTCATATATCTAATATCTAATTTTTAACTCCGCACTAAGGATTAAAATGATTAAATGGTTTTTCAACTGCAAAACCCCTCGCTCGCGCGAATACAAACCAAGATTTCAAATATCAAGAAACTTATTTTCTTCCAAGAACTAGATTCATAATTTCA